CTGAGAATATTGACTTCGGAAAGTAGCTAATCAGCAATACTGAAAGGTTTGGAGGTTACCGTAATATGGGAGCGGTACAAAGCTACTTGACTAACAAAGTGAAGCTACTCGGCTAGACAGCGCTGTGGATTCTTGGCCAACCCGTGTCCCCTTCGACTCAGAAACGCCATTAATAGTGTCTTTCTTCACAGCACCACCAGACCCACCTATCGCCCCTCCCAAATCAACAACCAACAGCCCCGATCCAGAAATAGGTTGCGGTCCACTGGGAGTGGCCATGGGAAAACCACCTAGTGCAAACCAGAACTAAACTCCAAACACTGCAACACCAGAACACACAACCAGCAAAAGAAACCACCGAACAGGAGAAAAGGAGAAAGGAAGAAGATGGGTTTGGACGGCTCAACCCATAAAATTCAGCCACCAGAGCACTCCACAGCTTGCCTGAACTGGGTCCTCTACAGCTACTACACCTGACGATGCGAGCAAAGCTGCTTCCGGTTTCGACTCCGAATGGTAACGCGCTCTCACGCGCTGGACAGCAGCTTTCCGTTTCTTTCTTTCGAACTTTCACCTTTATTTGGCACAGTGAATCTCTCTCTCTCAGTCTCTCTCTTGGGATTTCCCTTCATAGCGTATACAGTTTCGTTCTTTCCATACTTCCCGTGTGTTAAAGAAGGGAAAATGGAGCGGATCAGATGGCCAACCTGATTTATAGGAAGATAAGATTCTAAAAAATCTGCTACAAATGCCTTCGTTACTCACGAGATTAAGCCCAAAGATACTGCTCACTTTGTTCCAAAGGAAAGATGCCAGGTCGCTGTGAATAAACAAATGATTGAGAGTCTCCATTTGTGGTCTATTACAACAGTTACATTTGCTAGCAAGCCCTTTGACCCTGTCATCCAAAGGTAATGCATGGTAGAACAGCTTCCAAGCAAACATGTTAAGCTTTGGTGGGACATTCTTGCTCCAAACTGCTTTTGCCCAGGTCTTTTCCTCAGTTCTATGACGAATTCACTCCCAAGCTGACCGAACAGTGAAGCTACCTGAGTTCTCCTTAATCCACACAACTCTGTCCTTGTTTTCTGAAAGAAATATATCTGAGCTGATGATGCTTTCAACAATTTCAGATGGGAGCTGACCAATAACAGGTTGTAAGTTCCAGTTCCCATTGCTATATCCAGTAATTCTTCAATTTTAGGAAAGCAAAGAGGATCCGCTATAGCATATTCTATTAATGGCTTATCCAGCAACCAGTTATCAGTCCAAAAGTGAGTTTCAGTTCCATCTCCAATAAGCCAACGAGAATTCTCAATTAGAAGCTTAGCATTGGCAATTATTTCAGACCAAAGCTTTGAAGAATTTTGAGAAGGAGAGGCCAGCTGAAAAACAACAGGGCAGCAAGAAAACTAAAGCAGCAAGATCTCAACGACGCCTGCTTACTAAAGCAGGCCTGGCGAGCCCAAACAGGCTCTTCTCCGTGAGCGTGTTGGGTGAAGAACCGTTATTTTAGAAGACATCCGATCTGGTACCCGCATCTTCCGAGGGAAGGTTCTTGCATCTGGAGAAAACTACGCTTGCTGGCTCCTTTTATCCAGCTTGGTTCTAGATGGGTTATTGCTGACGGTAATTCAGCTCGGTTGTGGTATGATGTGTGGATTGATTCAGAACCTATTGCTGACCTTGGTGGGCGCACCCTGTGATGTAGATGCTGACGCCGTGTGATCTGACAGAGGATCTTTCAAGATTCCTTGGTCTTGACCCGAAGATGGCATCGATCTCGTTCCAGTCCAGGCGGTTCTGATCGTTCAGATCATAGATTACATCCCTGAGTGTGTAGCAAGACTCAAGATCATGCCCCGGATATCTGTGGAACGGGCAATACAATACTTGGAGTAGTCAAACCCTGATGGCCATGGCGTCGGTCTATCCTTGGCTCAGAACTGAAGGAAAGCAATCAATTCACATAGTAGGAAAGCGCTGCTATCAATCTTCATAGGCTAAGGCCAGTCAGCTATCAATCGCGAGCCATCCGTCTGTCTTTTTACCCAACAAGCAACGGATTACTTGCTAAAGTAATGCTTACCGAAACTTAGCCCTAATTAATGGATAGAAAAACCTGAAGTACATGTCATCATTCAAAACCTATGTTTTAGCGCTTCAAGATGAGCCTTAATTCATACCTATCTTCTTCCCTCAATCTGCTATGCGGCGGATAATTGGGAGGTGGTACCAGGGGCATAAGTAATGAACTTCCCTCCTTGAATATCTTCCTCTGTTCGTCTGCAGGAATTTTTGTTGTTTATTGGCCTTATCTCCCCGGTGAGCTTGACTTCCTGTCCTTGTTTGATCCTGCATCACCCCATATTTCTCACTTATACCGCGGGCGGGGTACCGGTCGAGACATTCCTCTTTCGACGTCCGCGCACCTCATATGGGTTGTTAATGCTCCCGATGATTGGCCTTGCACCAGCCATCATTTGGTTGATGAGGCGGA